ACAAAAAAAAATAGGAGGAAGCTGTGACACGTTCACTAAAAAAAAATCCTTTTGTAGCGAATAATTTATTAAAAAAAATAAAAAAGCTTAACACAAAAGCGGAAAAAGAAATGATAAGAACCTGGTCCCGCGCATCTACCATTATACCCATAATGGTCGGCCACACTATTGCTATCCATAATGGAAAGGAACATATACCTATTTATATAACGGATCGTATGGTAGGACACAAATTAGGAGAATTCGCACCTACTTTAAATTTCCGAGGACATGCAAAAAGCGATAATAGATCGCGTCGTTAAAATTAAAAAACGTATATATTAATATAATATATTTATATACTAATAATATAATTAATTGATTAGTAGGAGGCGAACTTTATGACAACAGAAGTATACGCTTTAGGTCAACATATATCTATGTCTGCTCACAAAGCGCGAAGAGTTATTGATCAAATTCGTGGGCGTTCCTACGAAGAAACACTTATGATATTAGAACTCATGCCTTATCGAGCATGTTATCCCATTTTTAAATTAGTTTATTCTGCAGCAGCAAATGCGAGTATCAATATGGGTTCGAATGAAGCAAATTTAGTCATTAGTAAAGCTGAAGTAAATCAAGGTACTATCGTGAAGAGATTAAAACCTCGAGCTCGAGGGCGTAGTTTTGCGATACAAAAACCTACCTGCCATATAACTATTGTAATGAAAGATATATCCTTAGGTGGATATATAGATACCGACTCTATTACATGGTCACAAAAACCTAAACGGAAAAAAAAGGATACAACTATGTCGTATTATGATATGTATAGTAATGGGGGAACATGGGACAAAAAATAAATCCAATTGGTTTTAGACTTGGTACAACCCAAGGTCATCATTCCCTTTGGTTCGCACAACCAAAAAATTATTCTGAGGGTCTGCAAGAAGATCAAAAAATAAGAAATTATATCAAGAATTATGTACAAAAAAATACGAAAACGTCTTCTGGCGTCGAGGGAATTGCGCGTATAGAGATTCAAAAAAGAATCGACCTGATCCAAATAATAATCTATATGGGATTTCCAAAAATATTAATTGAAAGTCGACCCCGAGGAATCGAAGAATTACAGATGAATTTACAAAAAGAATTTAATTCTGTAAATAGAAAACTTAACATTGCTATCTCACGAATTGAAAAGCCTTATGGAAACCCTCATATTCTTGCAGAATTTATAGCCGGCCAATTAAAAAATAGAGTTTCTTTTCGCAAAGCAATGAAAAAGGCTATAGAATTAACTGAACAAGCAGATACAAAAGGAATTCAAGTGCAAATTGCAGGACGTATCGACGGAAAAGAAATTGCGCGTGTTGAATGGATCAGAGAAGGTAGGGTTCCACTACAAACCATTCGAGCTAAAATTGATTTTTGTTCCTATACAGTTCGAACAATCTATGGGGTATTAGGCATCAAAATTTGGATATTTATCGAGGGGGAATAATAAACCTTAGTTCCCTTTTTATTCTATCCAGCAATGGAACAAAAGAAATACGTTTCTTCTTTTCTGTTCAATAAAAAAAAGGAACATTAGAACATTATAAATTATAATTCTATAGGGTTTAATAAAAATTAAATTAATCTTTTGATAAAATTGCTATGCTTAGTGTGTGACTCGTTGGTTTTTTGAGGGTTAGTATAAAAACCAGCCCTATAGTATAAACAAATAACTATAGAAGTAATAACCAACTCATCGCTTCGTATTATCTGGATCCAAAGAACCAGTCAAGATATGATATATTGTTCATATTGTTGTAGCAACTGAAATCTTTTTTATTATTTATTAAAAAATCTGCTTCTAAATTGTTAATAATAAAAAAAAGAAAGGGTATGGATAAATGGAAGGATGAGAGGAAGAAAGAAAATATTGATGATATATAATTCCAATATGTAAGGTCTATGAGTCATCTCATAAAAAATCTGTGTAATAAAGCATCAATACAATACGGATTCATCATTAAATGGATCTGCTCATCGAACAAAAAATAAAGAGCTTCGAGCCAATAAAGACTAAGAATATTGACTCAAGAACTAATAGCTCCATTGTAGAATTCAGACCTAACCATTAAATAAGAAGCGATGGGAACGACGGAACCTGTGAATTCAAAAGATTCTATGAAAATGAATTTGAATGATTCATTGATCGGGATGGCGGAACCGACCAGAGACCAATTCATCTATTCGGAAAAGTTATGAACGAATGATAGAACTGAAATAGAAATGGAAAGAGTAAATATTCGCCCGCGAAAACTTTATTTTCTTGGATTGCTAAATTTGGGTCAATCCAATACGATAAAGAGTAAAACAAAAAAAAGATTCCTTTTAACATTCTAATATCGATAAATAGAAGAAAAAATAGTTTAGTTATTATAGTTATTAATTTTTAAAGTTATTAATTAATATTAATATATATAATTAATTAATATTAATATATATATTTAATTATTAAAGTTATTATATA